TATAATGTAATTAAAAAGGTTAAGATAAATAATAAAATAAAAAAACTATTTATAGTAGTTAAATTTTTTTAGTATAAAAAAATTTCGTAAATGAGCTTATTAAATATTTACATAATTAATATGTGTATATTATTTATAATTCGTATCAGAAAGTTCTATATTAATAATTATCTTATAAATATTAAGAATATTTAAATATATTATTTATATATATATAATTACTATAATATATATAAGTATTTATATCCATATAAGAATAAGATTTATAGTATAATACACATATATTAAATACAATTTAACGGGATAGGGAAATAATTAAATGCCTTAGTAAAAAAAAAAAATATTTTAATATTAAATAAAATATATTTTTTATAAGGGCATTGATTTATAAATTTAACCCTGGAATTAATTATTTTATCCCAATATTATATAATTTTAAAAAAATATAAACTTTTAATATTTTTTTCATTTATTTAATTATTTTTTATTATTTAATTATTTTTTTTATTATGTATAATTACATTTTAGTATATGATGTACTTGAATTTTTGGTATTTAAGGGAATGGTTTAATTCCATTAAATGTAATTTTGTTCGTTTAAATTTTATTTTTTAAAAATAGTGAGGATATTTTTAATTTTTTAAATTTAATTTATTTATAATTTTAATGATTTATAATAAGATTGTTAATAGATTATATGATATTTGTATATCAGTAATTTTAATAAAGGTATAAAATACATTATTTATCCTATCAAGATAATCCTTTAATCAGGCACTTTATTTATAATGTAATTAAAAAGGTTAAGATAAATAATAAAATAAAAAAACTATTTATAGTAGTTAAATTTTTTTAGTATAAAAAAATTTCGTAAATGAGCTTATTAAATATTTACATAATTAATATGTGTATATTATTTATAATTCGTATCAGAAAGTTCTATATTAATAATTATCTTATAAATATTAAGAATATTTAAATATATTATTTATATATATATAATTACTATAATATATATAAGTATTTATATCCATATAAGAATAAGATTTATAGTATAATACACATATATAAATACAATTAACGGATAGGAAATAATAAATGCTTAGTAAAAAAAAAAATATTTTAATATAAAATAAATATATATATATAAGGCAATGATTTATAAATTAACCATGAATTAATTATTTATACTATATTATATATTTATAAATATATAGCGTTAATAAATTTATTATTATTAAATATATATATATATGTATAGAAAATATTAAATATTTATTAGAAAAAAAGCGATTACATAAAATTACATCTTAAAAGTTTTTTTTTTAGTTAAAGAAACTAGTTCCCTTTTTTTTAGATATAAGAAAAAAAAAAGGGAACTAGTTTCTTGAACCATACAATTTATAAATTTGTTTAAAAATAATTATTTTAAATTTTTATACAAGTAAATTCCAGTAAGTTGATTTTATTGTTTAAATTCATTATACTAATTATTTTTAGCCGTTACGTAATTTTATTTAATTAAAGTAAAATTTATATTAATTTAATTATACTTATTAACCTTAATTAAAAAAGTAAAGTATTAGCAATAGGTAGAAAATTGCTAATAGAATAATTTATTTAATATTAAGTGAGGAAAGATATTGAATAATTATTAAAAGTAGGTTAATTTTTAATTAATTTTTGTTTTTAAAGGTAATTAAAAAGTTTATTTAATTAGATTTAATTCAAAATATTTATTATTGTTTAATTTGCTTGTAGTAAAAGTAAAAAAGGGTAAGAAACCGTTGTTTAAAATTTTTTGTTAAAGATTATTAATCAGAATTTTTTTGACTTATATTTAAAGTTAAAAATAATAAATTTATTGATTAATTTATTGAAGTTTATTTAAATTTTACTAAAATTAATTTGTTAAATAGTAATTATTATTTTAATTTAAATTTTATGATTTATTTATAAATTTCGTTAAAATTATTAATTAATGATTTAAATTATTTAGTGAAATTGATATTGGTTATTTTAATTAAATGAAGTTAATTTAGTATATACTTATAAAATATTAATTAAATTAAATTTATCAATAATTTTATTATTTTTCTTTAGGTATCTATGAGAATTATAGTATTAGGGATACCAATGAAATCTCTAATAGAATAATTTTTTATACAAGTGAGGAAAGGTATTAAATAATTATTTAAGATAAATTAATTTTAAGTTAATTTTTGTTTCTAATGGTAATTGAAAAGTCCATTCAATTAGATTTTGATTTTAAAAATTAGCTACTATTTAATTTTCTTATAGTAAAAGTAAAAAAGGGTGAGAAACCATTGCTTAAAATTTTTTGTTAAAGAAAATTAATCAGTAATTTTTTTACTTATATTTTAATCTTAATTAAAGTAAAGTTATTGATTTATTTATTTTATTTTATTTAAATTTTACTTAAATTAATTTGATACTTAATAATAATATTTTAATTTATATTTTATATCTTATTTATAGATTTAATAAAAATTGTTATTAATAATTTTAATTATTTAATAAAATTAATGTTGATTATTTAATAAAATAATTTCTAAGGAATAGATATATTAAATATTTATTGAAGACATAATAATATAAAATAATTTTTATTTTTGATATTAATTATAAAAATTGATTAAATAAAAATTTGGTTTTAAAATTAATTATTATTATAAATTTTATAGAGAGTTAAAGTAATATTATTAGTTGAAAATATTATTTAAAAATGATTAGTCAATAAATTTTTAAATTATATTTTAAATTTAATTAAAATTATTATTTTTTAAAATTTGGAATAGAGTATACATTTTATTTATTAAATACTTTTAAATTTTTAACTTTTATTAGATATATAATAATTTTATTATATATATTGATGTAATTTAAAATAAATAAAGTTTTATTTTAGCTCAAAATTTATTTAATTTATGACTTACATGTAAATTGTTGTATGGATATATATTATTTTTAAAAAATATAAATATTTAAACGCAGTATTTAATATTATATATAAAAGAAATTTTGATTTAGTAATAAATTTTATTATAGGATAAATTTGTGCCAGCATCTGCGGTTATACATATTATGAAAATAAATTTTATTAGTTTATAGTTAATTTATTTAAATTAAAAAAAAAATTAATTTTTAGGTTAAATTAGAATTTATATAATATTTTATTTTTTAATAAATTAGGCTATTAAATTTTGATAATAAACTAGGATTAGATACCCTATTATATAGAATGTAAATTTTAAAGACTTAGGTAGTAATAGATATATTCTTGAAACTTAAAAAATTTGGCGGTGTTTTAATCTATTTAGAGGAACCTGTTCTGTAATTGATAAACCACGTTAAATTTTACTGAATTTATTAAGTTTGTATACCGTCGTTATCAGATTATCTTATAAGAGAATAATATTCAATAATTTTTATAAAATTTTATTTCAGATCAAGGTGCAGTTTATAGTTTAGTAGAAATGGGTTACAATAAATTAATTTATACGGATAAATTATTGGAATATAATTTTAAAGGTGGATTTAATAGTAATATTAATAAAATAATTATTATGATTTTAGTTCTAAAACATGTACACATCGCCCGTCACTCTTTCTTTTAAAGAAAGATAAGTCGTAACAAAGTAGATGTACTGGAAAGTGTATCTAGAATGATCAAATTAGAGCTTGAGTAGTAAAGCATTTCATTTACATTGAAAAGTTATTGTGCAATTCATTTAATTTGATTAAAATTAAATTATTTATAGTGTAATTTTATTAAATATTTAATAAAAATATTTTTATTAATTTAAGTTAATGTATTATTTATAAATTAAATAATTTTAGTAATAGTAAATTTGTATAGTGAAAGATTTTTGTAATAAATATTTATTAAATAAAAAGTAAATTTTATTAATTGTACCTTTTGTATCAGGGTTTATTAATTTTTATTTTAAAATTTAAAAGTTCTCGAATTTAAGAGATTTAAAATTATATAAAATTTATTGTTGTAAAAATATTTTTAATGTAATTTTGGTAATGAAATGTTATTCGTTCTTAAATATATCTAGTTTTTAAAGAAATGAATTTAATTCATATATTAAATTATATTATTTTTTTTTAAAAAAAATAATTTATTTTAATATAAAAATTTTTGGGGATTAGCTTAAAAATTTTAATTTAAAAAATATTATTAAATTATAAAAATAATAGGATTAGAAATTTTCATTTATAAATAAAATGTTATAATTAATTTAATAAAAATAATAATTTTAGAATTTTTTAAATAGATTATTTAAATAATAAATTAAATTTTTAATTTATTTAATAATGATAAAATTAGTATTAATTTTTTTAAAATTTAAAAATTTAATTAAGATTAAAGTAAGGAATTCAGCAAATTTATACTCACCTGTTTATCAAAAACATGTCTTTTTGAGAATAATTTAAAGTCTAACCTGCCCATTGATTTTATATTTAAAGGCCGCAGTATCCTGACTGTGCAAAGGTAGCATAATCATTTGTCTTTTAATTGAAGGCTGGAATGAATGGTTGATTGAAGTATAAACTGTCTCATTTTAATAAGTTAATAATTTAGCTTTTAAATTAAAAGGTTTAAATGTATTTGAAAGACGAGAAGACCCTATAGATTTTTATAATATTTTATTAAATTATAATTAGTTTATTATAATTAATTTATTAGAATTTTATTTGATTGGGGTGATTAAAAAATTAAATAAACTTTTTTTTTTAAAAAACCATTAATTTTTGAATTATTGATCCAATTTTATTGATTATAAGATTAAATTACCTTAGGGATAACAGCGTAATTTTTTTAGAGAGTTCTTATCGATAAAAAAGATTGCGACCTCGATGTTGAATTAAAGGTTATTTTTAAATGTAGAAGTTTAAAGTTTAGGTCTGTTCGACCTTTAAATCTTTACATGATTTGAGTTCAGACCGGTGTGAGCCAGGTCGGTTTCTATCTTTAAAAAAATAAAATATTTTAGTACGAAAGGACCAGATATTTAAAAAAATTTTTATTTTAGGAATATTATTAATTATTACTTTGACAGATTAGTGTTTTGGGTTTAGAATTCAAATATGTAATATTAAAATTACAAGTAATACTTGTATTTATGAGATATTGTTAGAGGGGTTGTAATAATGTTGCTATTAATTATTTCTGTTTTGGTAGGTGTTGCATTTTTAACTTTATTAGAGCGTAAAGTTTTAGGATATATTCAAATTCGTAAGGGTCCGAATAAAGTTGGATTTTGTGGAGTTCCTCAACCTTTTTGTGATGCAATTAAATTATTTAGAAAAGAACAAATTTATCCTATTATTTCAAATTATATAATTTATTATTTATCTCCTGTTATTAGATTATTTTTATCTTTATTAATTTGATTAATGAGTCCTTATTTAATAAATTTATTTAATTTTAATTTAGGATTATTATTTTTTTTATGTTGTATAAGAATAAGTGTTTATACAATTATAATTTCAGGATGATCATCTAATTCTAATTATGCTTTATTAGGAGGATTACGAGCTATTGCTCAAACAATTTCGTATGAGGTTAGAATAGCTTTATTATTATTATGTTTTATTATTTTAATTAATGATTTTAATTTAGTAAATTTTGAGTATTTTCAGAAATATATTTGATTTTTATGTTTAACATTTCCTTTAATATTAATATGATTATCTTCTTCATTGGCAGAGACTAATCGCACTCCTTTTGATTTTGCTGAAGGAGAATCTGAATTAGTTTCTGGGTTTAATGTTGAATATAGAAGAGGAGGATTTGCATTAATTTTTTTAGCTGAATATTCAAGTATTTTATTTATAAGAATATTATTTAGAGTAATATTTTTAGGTGCAGGAATTTTTTGTTTATATTTTTATATCAAAGTTGTGATACTTTCTTTCATTTTTATTTGAGTTCGTGGAACTTTACCTCGATATCGTTATGATAAGTTAATGCATTTAGCTTGAAAAAGTTATTTACCTTCTACTTTAAATTATTTATTATTTTTTGTTGGAGTGAAAGTTTATTTAATGATATTATTAATTTAATGTTAAATTTATTTAGTATTGATTTAAATTAATAATAAATGAATTTATTATCTTATGTTTTCAAAACATATGCTTATTCAAGCTCATTAATTTTTAATAAATTATTTTATCTCAGATTTTATGAATTACAGGATTAATTAAAAAATATCTAAAGTATATAATTGTTAAAATTTGTCTTAGTAAGATAAAAGGATCTTCAACAGGTTTTGCACCTATTCATGTTAATAATATAATAATAGTTACTATACTTCAGAATATGATTTGATTTAATGGATAAAATTGTAATCCTTGAAATTTGCTTATAAAATAAAAAGGTATAATTATTAAAATTGCAATTGATCTAATTAAAGCAATTACACCTCCTAGTTTATTAGGGATGGATCGAAGAATAGCATATGCAAATAAGAAATATCATTCAGGTTGAATATGAATTGGAGTTACTAAAGGATTAGCTGGAATAAAATTATCTGGATCTCCTAAGATATAAGGATTTCATAAGGAAATAAAAATTAATCTAAAAATTAAAATAAGGAATCTAATTATATCTTTATAGGAAAAGTAAGGGTGGAAAGGAATTTTATCAATGTTATTTTTAATTCCTAAGGGGTTATTTGATCCTGTTTGGTGTAAAAATAATAAATGAATTATAGTGGTTGCAGAAATAATAAAAGGAAGAATGAAATGAAATGTAAAAAATCGTGTAAGAGTAGCGTTATCTACAGCGAATCCTCCTCATAATCATTGAACTAAAAATGTTCCTAAATAAGGGATAGCAGATAATAAGTTTGTAATGACTGTAGCTCCTCAAAAAGATATTTGTCCTCAAGGAAGAACATAACCTATAAAAGCGGTTCCTATAACTAAAAATAAAATAATTACTCCAATTAATCATGTATTTGTATATAGATAAGATCTATAATATAATCCTCGCCCAATATGAAGGTAAATACAGATAAAAAAAAATGATGCTCCATTAGCATGAAGTGTTCGTAATAATCATCCATAATTTACATCTCGGATGATATGTGTTACTCTATTAAAAGCTATTTCGATATTTGTAGTATAATGTATAGCTAGAAAAAGTCCAGTAATAATTTGAATTATTAAACAAATTCCTAGAAGAGACCCAAAATTTCATCATAGAGAAATATTTGATGGTGTTGGTAAATCAATTACAGCATTATTAATAATTTTAAATAATGGGTGGTTTATTCGTATAGGTTTATTCATTAAAATATTTGTCGTAAAGGTCCATAATTAATATTAGTAATTTTAATTACAATAATTAATGTTAAAAGTAAATAATTAATTAATATTAAAGTTATATTTATAGAGGGGTTATTGTAAAGTTTAATTAAGTTTGAAGAATTTTCTTCTATTATTATATTTATAAATTGTATATTTTCTAAATTAATTATTATAGAAAAAAAGTTATCATAAAGTAAAATTCTGATTAAAAAAATAAAAAAAATAATTAAATTATATAGTAAATTATTTATTTTAAAAATGAATAATTCATTTGAAGCTAATCTTGTTATATAAATAAATAAAATTAATATTCCTCCTACTATAATTAAAAATAAGATGTAAGAAAATCAGTATGTATATGTTATTAATCCACATAATAATCTAATAATAATAGTTTGTATTAATAAAATTAATCCTATAGATAAAGGATGAATTATATTAATAAAATTAAAAGTTAATATAATTCTTATTAAAATTAAAATTTGTTGAATATCAGAAAATAGTTTATTAAAAATAATAATTTTGGAGATTATTGAAAAGTTTGAAGTCTTTTTTCTGAAGTTTTAAAAGAAATTCTTAATTTTGATTTACAAGACCAATGTTTTATTTTAAACTATTAAAACTAATGTTAATTCTTTTAAATTTAAGTTTATCTATTATTATATTTATAAGTGGGGTATTAGTGTTTTCTTTGAAACGTAAACATTTATTATGTATATTATTGAGATTAGAATTTATTGTTTTAAGATTATTTTATATATTATTTTTATACTTAATAAATTATAATTATGAATATTATTTTACTATAATTTTTTTAATTTTTAGAGTTTGTGAAGGTGTTTTAGGGCTATCAATTTTGGTTAGTATAGTTCGGACACATGGAAATGATTATTTTCAATCTTTTAATGTTATACGATGTTAAAAATTATTTTTTTATTATTATTTATAATACCTGTAATTTTTATTAATAATAGATATTGATTAATTCAATGTTTACTATTTTTTAGAACATTTATTTTTATAATATATAGAGTTAATACTTATATATTTAATGAAATTAGATATTTTTTAGGATTAGATTTAATTTCTTTTGGATTAATTTTGTTAAGATTTTGAATTTGTGTTTTAATAATTATAGCAAGTGAATCAATTAATTTTTTAAATTATAGAAGAAATTTTTTTTTGTTAAATATTTTATTTTTGTTAATAATATTAATTTTAACTTTTAGATCAATAAATTTATTTTATTTTTATTTATTTTTTGAATCAAGACTTATTCCGACTTTATTTTTAATTATTGGTTGAGGGTATCAACCTGAACGATTGCAAGCAGGAGTGTATTTGTTATTTTATACTTTATTAGCTTCTTTACCTATATTAGTAGGAATTATATATTTATATAATATAAATAGAAGTTTAATTTTTATTTTATTTAATTTGAATATAGAAAATTATTTATTTTATTTTTCTATAATTATCGCTTTTTTTGTTAAAATGCCAATATTTTTAGTTCATTTATGATTACCAAAAGCTCATGTTGAAGCCCCTGTTTCTGGTTCAATAATTTTAGCTGGGATTATATTAAAATTAGGAGGGTATGGTCTTTTACGTATCTTTAAAATTTTATTATCTTTAGGTATAAAATTAAATTTTATTTGAGTAATTATTTCTTTAATAGGTGGAGTTTTAGTAAGATTAATTTGTTTACGACAAATTGATTTAAAATCTTTAATTGCTTATTCTTCAGTTTCTCATATAAGAATAGTTATTTGTGGAATTATAACATTAATGTGATGGGGATTTATAGGTTCTTATACATTAATAATTGCACATGGTTTATGTTCATCAGGTTTATTTTGTTTGGCTAATATAAGTTATGAACGAACAGGTAGACGTAGACTTTTAATTAATAAAGGTATAATAAATTTTATACCTAGAATAACTTTATGGTGGTTTTTATTAAGTTCTTCTAATATAGCAGCCCCCCCTTCTTTAAATTTATTAGGTGAAATTTTATTATTAAATAGATTAATCACTTGGTCTTGAGTATCAATAATTTTATTATCTTTTCTTTCTTTTTTTAGAGCTGTTTATTCTTTATATTTATATTCATATAGTCAACATGGAGAAGTATTTTCTGGATTGTATAGAATAATGAATGGTAATATTCGTGAATTTTTATTATTAATATTACATTGGTTACCTTTAAATCTATTAATTTTAAAAAGAGATTTATGTACTTTATGATTATAACTTAAATAGTTTAATTAAAATATTGATTTGTGGAATCAAAGATATAAATAATTATTTTAAGTAATTTATATTTCAATTTGTTTATCAGGGTTTATTATTTTAATATTTACTTCTTTTAATTTTTTTTTTTTAAGTTTATATTTTATTATTAATGATTTAGTAATTTTTATTGAATGGGAGATTATTTCTGTTAATTCTTCTTTAATTGTAATAACCTTATTATTTGATTGAATATCTTTATTATTTATAAGATTTGTTTTATTTATTTCTGCTTTAGTTATTTTTTATAGAAATGAATATATAAGTGGAGATTTAAATTTAAATCGATTTATTCAGTTAGTATTTATATTTATTTTATCAATAATATTTGTAATTATTTCTCCTAATTTAATTAGAATTTTATTAGGTTGAGATGGATTAGGTTTAGTATCTTATTGTTTAGTAATTTATTATCAAAATCATAAATCTTATAATGCAGGTATATTAACAGCTTTATCTAACCGAGTAGGGGATGTAGCTTTATTAATAGCAATTGCTTGAATATTAAATTATGGAAGTTGAAATTATATTTATTATTTAGAATCAATAAAAATACATTATGAAATACAATTTATTTCTTTTATAGTAATTTTAGCAGCTATAACTAAAAGAGCTCAGATTCCATTTTCTGCTTGATTACCTGCTGCTATAGCAGCACCAACACCAGTCTCTGCTTTAGTGCATTCTTCAACTTTAGTAACAGCAGGAGTATATTTATTAATTCGATTTAATTTAGTTTTAGTAGATACAATTTTAACAAAATTTTTATTATTAATTTCAGTATTAACAATATTTATAAGAGGATTAGGGGCTAATTATGAATTTGATTTAAAAAAAATTATTGCTTTATCTACTTTAAGACAATTAGGGTTAATAATAAGAATTTTGTGTTTAGGTTATAGAACTTTAGCTTTTTTTCATTTATTAGTACATGCTTTATTTAAAGCTTTATTATTTATGTGTGCTGGTTCAATTATTCATAATATAAAAAATAATCAAGATATCCGTTTAATAGGAAGAATTGTAATAAGTTTACCTTTAACTTCTTCTTGTATAAATATTGCAAATTTAGCTTTATGTGGAATACCTTTTTTAGCTGGGTTTTATTCTAAAGATTTGATTTTAGAATCTTTAATAATATCTTCTATTAATATTTTTATTTTTTATTTATATTTTTTATCAATTGGATTAACAGTTATATATTCATTACGTTTAACTTATTATACTATTACAGGTAATTTTAATTTTATAAGATTAAATTCAATTAATGATTTATATTTAATTATATTAAAAGGAATATTAGGATTAGTATTTTTAGCAATTATAAGTGGGAGAATTTTAAGATGATTAATTTTTCCTACACCTTTACTTATTTGTTTACCTATTTATATAAAATTATTAACAGTAGTAATTATTATTTTAGGCGGGGGATTAGGTTATGAATTATTTCAGTATAAAATTAGTTGAAATAAATTTACTTATAATTATATTTTTCTTAATTTTTTAAGTAGTTTGTGATTTATACCTTTTATTGTGACTATTGGGATGAATAAAAAATTTTTAATTGTAAGTTATCAAATTAGTAAGAGTATCGATCAAGGATGAAATGAATATTTAGGGGCTCAATCAATATACTTTATATTTCAAAAAAAATCAAAAATTCATGAATTTTTAATAAATAATGAATTTAAAATTTATTATTTATTATTTATTTTAATGATTGTGTTTATTATGATGATACATTTAATTTTATATTTAAATAGCTTAATTAAAAGCGTAACATTGAAGATGTTAAAATGATAAATTATCTTTAAATATTTATAAAAAAAAATTTTTTTATATTTACAATGAAAATGTAATGTTTTATTTTAAACTATATAAATAAAGAAATATTAATGGATTTAAACCACTAAAGATTAAAGTTAGCAGCTTTTTCTTGATCTTCATATTTCTTTAATTGGTATAAGATACAATATTATCATTAACAGTGATAAACCTCTATTTGGTTTCAATTAATAAGTAAGGATTAAAATTATCTAAGATTAGGTCGAAACTAATAGTGAATTATCACTTCATACTTGTAAGATAAATTGAATACTCAATATTTTTTGAATGCAAATCAAATGTTAATTTAACTATAATCCTATAAATTTGATCATTCTAGAGCGCCTTGAGCTCATTCATGATATAAACCTAAAAGTAAAATTATTAAGAAAAAAAAAGTTACTATTATTCAAATTAATAAATTTGAATTTTTAATAATTACAATAATAGGAAGGATTAATGCAATTTCTACATCGAAAATTAAAAAAATGATAGCAATTAAATAAAAGTGTAATGAAAATGGTAAACGAGCTGAACATTTTGGATCAAATCCACATTCAAAAGGAGAATTTTTTTCTCGGTCATAAAAAGTTTTTTTTGATAAAATTGTCGCTAAACATATAATAATAAATGAAATTGATAAAATAATAAATACTATAATTAATAAAATAAAAATTATTTATACTAAAAATATTTAGTCCTTTCGATTGGAAGTCAAATATACTTATATACTATATAAATTATCTACCTCATCAATAGATTGATAAATAAAGAAATAATCAAACAACATCTACAAAATGTCAATATCAAGCTGCAGCTTCAAATCCAAAATGATGGTTAGTTGAAAAATGGAATTTAATATGACGAATTAAACAAATTAAAATAAAAGTTCTTCCAATTAATACATGTAATCCATGGAATCCGGTTGCTATAAAAAATGTTGATCCATATACTGAGTCAGCAATTGTAAATGGTGATTCTATATATTCAAATCCTTGAAGTAAAGAAAAGTAAATACCAAAAATTACTGTAAAAAATAATCCTTGTGTAGTTTGAGTATAATTATTATTTATTAGGGCATGATGAGCTCATGTAATAGTTACACCTGAGGATAAAAGAATAATTGTATTCAATAAAGGAATCTCTAATGGGTTAAATGGATGAATTCCAATAGGGGGTCAATTTATTCCAATCTCAATTGAAGGAGATAAACTTCTATGGAAAAACGCTCAAAAAAATCTTACAAAAAAGAAAATTTCTGAAATAATAAATAAAATTATTCCTCATCGTAATCCTATAGTTACTACTAATGTGTGTAATCCTTGATAAGTTCCTTCACGTGTGATATCACGTCATCATTGTAATATAGTTAAGATTGTAATAGTATTACCAATAATTAATAAAGATGAATCTAATTGATGAAATAATTTTACAATACCTATTGTTGTAATTAATGCTCCTAAAGCTCCTGTTAATGGTCATGGGCTGTAATCAACTAGGTGATAAGGATGATTAGAGTGAGTCGACATTAATTAATTTCTCTAGAATATAATGTTCTTAAAACTGCAAATACATAAGATTGAATAATAGCTACAGCTGATTCTAATGTTAATAAAGCAATTTGTGTGATTAATAAGATGTTAATTAATATAAGATTTAATGAAGAACCAGTAGATCCTAATAAAGTTAATAGTAAATGACCAGCAATTATATTAGCTGCTAATCGAATAGCTAAAGTTCCGGGTCGAATGAAATTACTAATAGTTTCAATACATACTATAAAAGGTATAAGAATATTAGGAGTTCCTTGTGGAACTAAGTGAGCAAATATATGATTAGTATGATTAATTCATCCGTATAATATGAATCTTAATCATAAAGGTAAGGCTAGTGAAAGAGTTAAAGTTATATGACTTGTTCTTGTAAAAATATAGGGGAATAGTCCTATAAAATTATTTAATATAATTATAGAAAATAAATTAATAAAAATAAATGTTCTTCCTTTGTGACTTATTACTCCTAATAAAGTTTTGAATTCTTTATGTAATGTAGATAAAATCTTAAATCATAATCATGAGAATCGATTTGGTATAATTCAGTATATGCATGGGATTAATATAATACCAACAATTGATCTAATTCAATTTAATGATAAATTAAAAAAATTTGTTGAAGGGTCAAATATAGAAAATAAGTTTGTTATCATTTTCAACTTAGAGAATTTTTTTTTTGTGTATTTTTTTTATAAATTGGATTAGTATATATAAATACATAATAATTAATAACACAAAATATAATTAATAAAAAAATGAAGTAAAGGAATAATAAAGTTCATCTTAAAGGACTTATTTGTGGAATCAAAAAGTATCAGAAGTTTCTAATAATTTAAATATGACATATTTATGTTATATTTTAACTAACTTTTTCATTAGAAGTAATCACTATTTTACTATAAAATGGTTTAAGAGACCAATACTTGCTTTCAGTCATCTAATGACTAGGGATTAATTTATTTTAATTCAGTTAATAAAATTAGATATGGGAATACTTTCAATAACAATAGGTATAAAACTATGGTTAGCACCACAAATTTCAGAACATTGCCCAAAAAATAATCCAGGTCGATTAATAAAAAAATTTGTTTGATTTAAACGTCCGGGAGTTGCATCAATTTTAACTCCTAAAGATGGAATGGTTCAAGAATGAAGGACATCTGCTGCAGTTACTAGAATCCGAATCTGAGTATTTATTGGAATAATAGTACGGTTGTCTACATCTAGGAGCCGGAATCCTCTTTTGTTTAATTCATTAGCAGGAATTATGTAAGAATCAAATTCTATTTCTTTAAAATCTGAGTATTCATAGCTTCAATATCATTGATGCCCAATAGTCTTTAATGTAATTGAAGGATTATCAATTTCATCTAGTAAATAAAGTAAGCGTAAAGAAGGTAAAGCAATAAAAATTAATGTAATAGCAGGTAAAATTGTTCAAATAACTTCAATAGTTTGACCTTCTAATAAGAATCGATTAGTTAATTTATTAAAAAAAAGTGTAAGTATTAAGTATCTTACTAAAATAGTAATTATTATTAAAATAAGAAGGGTGTGATCATGGAAGAAGATTAATTGTTCTATTAATGGTGAAGCTCTATTTTGTAAAGAAAATTTAGATCATGTTGCCATTATTCTAATAAAAGAGGATTCTTTATATATAATGCTTAAAATTATTGCACTAATCTGCCATATTAGAAATTTGTTAAGATAGGTAATTCAGAATAGCTATGTTCTGCTGGGGGGGTATTTTGTAGTCATTCAATTGAAGAAGGAAGATGAATAGAAAATAAAATTATACGATTTCTAATTATTCTTTCTCATATAATAAAAAAGAAAAATATTACTCCAATGAAACTAATAATTGAACCAATAGATGAAATAATATTTCAAGAAGTGTAAGCATCCGGGTAATCAGAATAACGACGAGGTATTCCTGCTAATCCTAAAAAATGTTGGGGAAAAAAGGTTAAATTTACTCCAATAAATATCACAAAAAATTGAATTTTTAATCAAAGGTTATTTATAGATAACCCAGTAAATAATGGGTATCAATGAATAAACCCTGCTATAATAGCAAATACAGCTCCTATAGAAAGAACATAATGAAAATGTGCTACTACATAATAAGTGTCATGAAGGATAATATCAATTGAAGAGTTTGCTAAAATTACTCCTGTCAATCCTCCAACTGTAAAAAGGAATACAAATCCTAATCTTCATAATAAAGCTGGTCTGTAAGTAAATTGAGATCCATGCAAGGTTGCTAATCAGCTAAAAACTTTAATTCCTGTAGGAACAGCAATAATTATAGTAGCTGATGTGAAATAAGCTCGGGTATCTACATCTATTCCTACTGTGAATATATGATGAGCTCATACTACAAATCCTAGTAATCCAATAGCTAGTATAGCATAAATTATACCTAATGAACCAAAGGTTTCTTTTTTTCCTCTTTCTTGAGCAATAATATGTCTAATTATTCCGAATCCTGGTAAAATTAAAATATAAACTTCTGGGTGTCCAAAAAATCAAAATAGATGTTGGTATAAAATAGGGTCACCTCCTCCTGCTGGGTCGAAGAATGAAGTATTTAAATTTCGGTCTGTTAATAACATTGTAATAGCTCCAGCTAAAACTGGTAAGGATAAAAGAAGTAATAAAGCTGTGATTACAACAGATCAAACGAATAAAGGTATCCGATCTAATGTTATAAAAGTTAATCGCATATTAATAACTGTTGTAATAAAATTTACAGCCCCTAAAATCGAAGATACCCCCGCCAGGTGTAAACTAAAGATAGCTAAATCTACAGAAGCCCCAGCATGAGCAATTCTAGAAGAAAGGGGTGGGTAAACTGTTCAACCAGTCCCAGCTCCATTTTCTACTATTGATGAGGCTAGCAGTAAAGTTAATGAAGGTGGAAGTATTCAAAATCTTATGTTATTTATACGAGGGAATGCTATATCAGGAGCAGCTAATATTAAAGGGACTAATCAATTCCCAAAACCTCCAATAACAATAGGTATTACTATAAAAAAAATTATAATAAAAGCATGAGCTGTAACAATAACATTATAAATTTGATCATCTCCAATTAAAGAACCAGGTTGGCCTAATTCAGCTCGGATTAAAAGACTTAAACTAGTCCCTACTAATCCTGATCAAATTCCGAAAATAAAATATAAAGTTCCAATATCTTTATGGTTGGTTGAAAATAATCATTGTCGCAGACCAGATGGTAAAATGACTGATTTAAGGTGATAAATTGTAAATTTATTTATGGGAAATTATTCCCTTTTACTAAGATTTAAAGAGTAATTCTATATTTTTAACTTTGAAGGTTATCAGTTTATTTAACTTAAAATCTTATATTCAAAAAAAAATGATTTTAAATTGCAAATTTAAAGGTGAATAAAAAAATTCTTAGATTTAGTATACTCAATATAATAAACTGATTATTGGTAATCCTACAAGACAAAAAAAATTAAAAATTAAAATTAAATTTAAATTAGATTCATTAAATAATAATCATTTTATTCTAGTGTAATTAATTATTAAGGCGGAGTAAATTAATCGTATATAAAAAAATAATGTAATTAATGTAAATATCACTATGATTAAAACAAAAAATTTATTATGAATAGATAAAGATTGAATTAAAATTCATTTAGGCATAAATCCTAAAAAAGGAGGTAATCCCCCTAATGATAATATATTACAAAAAATAGAAATTTTTACTATAGGGTTAAAATTATCTAAATTAAATAATTGATTAATCAAAAATAAATTGTATTTTTTAAAAATTCTAATTATTGATCACGATAAAAAAGTATAAACTATAAAATATAAAATTCAATAAAAATTAGAGATTATTAAACTTCTTATCAATCATCCCATATGGTTAATTGAAGAGTAAGCTATTAATTTTCGTAAACTAATTTGATTTAATCCCCCCAATGAGCCAATAATAATAGATAAAATTCTAATTACAACTACATATTTTAAAATTAAACAGTAAGAAAGCAGGATTATTGGAGCAATTTTTTGTCATGTTATTAAAATAAATCTTGATATTCAAGATAACCCTTCTATTATCTCAGGGAATCAAAAATGAAAAGGAGCAGCTCCTATTTTTATTATTAAAGTAGAATTTATAACCCAATAAATTCATGAGTAATTTATTGTCAAATAAAAATTAAAATTAATTTCTATCGATATACATATAATTCCAAATAATAAAATTGCTGAACCTAATGTTTGTGTTAAATAGTATTTGAGGGCGGATTCAGTTGATAATGAATTTTTTAAACAAATAATTAAAGGTATAAATGATAATAAATTGATTTCTAGTCCTATTCATGCCCCTAATCAAGAATTAGCAGAGATAGAGATTACTGATCCTATTATAAGTGTGATTCTAAATAATAAATTCGAAGGGTTTTTAAAGATTAAAAAGAAAAGGGGTGGGGGGACCTTTATAAGTGGGGTATGAACCCAATAGCTTGATTAGCTTATCTTTTTCACTTATTTAATTATTTTTTTTTATTTTTAAATAGATTTTCCATGTTTTATTTTTAATATTTTTAATATTTTTAATATTTTTAATATTTTTTTCATTTATTTAATTATTTTTTATTATTTAATTATTTTTTTTATTATGTATAATTACATTTTAGTATATGATGTACTTGAATTTTTGGTATTTAAGGGAATGGTTTAATTCCATTAAATGTAATTTTGTTCGTTTAAATTTTATTTTTTAAAAATAGTGAGGATATTTTTAATTTTTTAAATTTAATTTATTTATAATTTTAATGATTTATAATAAGATTGTTAATAGATTATATGATATTTGTATATCAGTAATTTTAATAAAGGTATAAAATACATTATTTATCCTATCAAGATAATCCTTTAATCAGGCACTTTATT